ATCTCCAAGATCCTTTATTTTGAAAAAAAAAAAGAAAATAGATCGTCCATTTTTATACCACATATCCTAATTTGACACCAAGAAATGAAGTGCTTTCTCAAAATACAAAAGAATTTTCATAAATTCATTTAGCATAAGAGCCGTTCATTACTTAAATTTGCTTTCATACCCAAAATTGGATAATTAGGAGGATCCTATCCTACGAAGGTAAGGCCTTTCACTTCAAAAAGGGGTTAGAGTAGGGAAATGGGGTGATTCATATTTTTTGTGTGTACTCAAAAGTTTCATGTTCAAATTGAGGGTAACAATTATCTGATCCTTTGAATTGTTCGAATTTCTTAAATTAAAGGAATTTTTCATTTTCTAGGATAGTATTAAAGATCTTATCGAAAACTTACGGCAGCTTGCCAAACAAAGGCTAAGAGAAAAAAAAACAAAGGTATGACTGGCATAACATCTACAATTGGATTCAAAAAAGCATAGACCTCTGGCAATTTTGCGAAGAAAAAACTACTCGAATAAAGGGCAGAATTAATACAGATCAAATTAAAGATATTAAGCATAATAAACTTTTTTTTTTGTTCTTGGAGATAATTGTATTTTGGTTGACTTATTGATATAAGTAAAAACGAAAAGAGAGAGGTAGAAAAAAATATTTCCTTTTCTTTGAGTTTACCCAACCAAAAATCCTGCAATTCTCAAAGGCGAATAGAAGAAATTTGACTTTCAATACAATATCTTAATTGTATTCTATGTAATGAGCAATAAATTCAAAATAATTCTATATCTATCCGTGTCAAAATCCTAACAACAATCTAATTTTTTCTAAAAATGAAATATTTGGACTAGAATTGACGACAAACCAATACCACTATTATTCTTTATTAGCGTTAAAAAAAAATTTAAATGGGGCGTGGCCAAGTGGTAAGGCAACGGGTTTTGGTCCCGCTATTCGGAGGTTCGAATCCTTCCGTCCCAGAGCATATTCATTCTATCAGAATACATATATATATTTTTTAAGTTTAATAAATTAAACTTAATCAAGTTCAACAAATGACACAGCGATGTAATTCAATTTATTTGTTGTAATCCAGTTAAGAGAGAAACAAAGGTTTGAATTCAAAAAAGGGGTTAGACGGACTTTTGATCATATGTATCTTCTCTTCATATTGAAATAAATTTGTTACTTAGAAAAACCTTACTACCATTTTGATTTAACGGAGTCGAAATGCGAAAGAAGACATATTTCCTATTCCTTAAATAAATAATAAATGGAGTAATTAAATTATTAATTCTCTGCAGATCTCTGAATTTTGAAACAAGATAAAGTTTTTTGTACTATAACTAAATTGAGTCAAGGAAATTAAGTTTCTTAAGACTTGGTTAGCTTAGAATAAAAAAGGAGTAAGGACTTAATCTAAATTTGTTATTTGTTTTGCTCTTATAAATAATTTTATATTTATGGAAAGATTCCAACAGGTTAATTCATATATATATATTTTTTTTGAAAAATAAATAAATAAAAGGGATTCGTTTCTAATTTTGATAAAACTTCTTCAGAAAAGAAAAAACATACATTACTATGTACCGACTGAACCAATGACTATTCATGATTCTGTAATGGACTCAATTCTATACTGGCTCAAAATTAGATAAATGTTATGGTAAAACTTCGTTTAAAACGATGTGGTAGAAAGCAACGTGCGACTTGAAGGACACGATCCGTTGTGGATTCTTGCATCCACCATTTTAGATCAAAATGAAGGTGCTCTTGGCTCGACATCACTTGTTCTGCTAAACAACCCTTTGGGTTGTAGCCTAAATAATATATATAGGATGGAGCTCGAGTAGAAAGTATTGACTTATTTCTTAGGGCAAGGATCTATGGTTAATATCAATCTCTAAAATAGAAGAACTTCGTAAGTATATTTTTGATATAGAAATGAAAGGTTTCAATCCAAAAGAAAAAATTCTTGGAATTAAGAAAACGCTTTCAATACAAAAAGTGTATCACAGGGAATCAAATGTTTGGCTGATTCTTTGAAAAAGGTCACAAAAAAGGGTATGTTGCTGCCATTTTGAAAAGATTCAAAATTACCGAAGTCATGTCTAAACCCAATGATTAAAAATAAGGATAAAGGATACCAGAACAAGAAAACACCCTTTCAATTGTATCAATAACTGCCCGAGAATGAGGAATTCAAATAAAAAAAAAATATTTTAGTAAAAAGAAAGGGATTTAAAGACCACTCAATAAAAGAAATCTTTAAAATATTTTTTTTTTAGCTTTTTGAGAATTATCCAACTTGAGTTATGAGTACAAATGGTTTTTCCCTTTCAGAAAGGAAGGAGAAAGGTGGAAGGGGACTTAAATCATAGTCTAATTACACCCATTTGCCATAGGAATCCTATATTCTATACATAAATGGAGCCTCAAATCATTATCATTTTTCTCGAGCCGTACGAAGAAAAAACTTCCTATACGTTTCTGGGGGGGGGGGTATTGTTCATCTACATCTATCCCAATGAGCCGTCTATCGAATTGTTGCAATTGATGTTAGATTTCGAAGAGAAGGAAGAGATCTTCGGAAAGTGGGTTTTTATGATCCAATAAAGAATCAAACTTATTTAAATGTTCCTGCCATTCTTTATTTTCTTGAAAAAGGTGCTCAACCCACAGGAACTGTTCAGGATATTTTAAAGAAGGCAGAAATTTTAAAGTAATTTCGTCCTAATCAAACGCAAATTTATTTGAATTAAATAAAAATGGGATCAGAGAGGGGTCATGACTTGTATAGTTTTGTATAGCTTTTCTCTACTATTTTTTCCTCTTTCTTTTTTTTCTATTCGTGCCTATTTCTCTTTATTCCCATAAAATTCTAGATTTTCTATCTAGAACAAGAAAACCTTAATCTTTTTGCTAGTTCTTCATTTCCATTTTTGTATCTATGTCCATTTGTTATGGAGTGCCAATTCAACACAAGTCTTTATTTGTGGTTTTCCATTCTTTTCTTTTTAGAAAATGGATAATTTTATTATATTGACAACAAGGTGTCTAAGAAATATAATTTATTAGAAATAATAAGTGTATCTATTTATCTCCGTTTCAGAAGTTTGGTTTTTTACTTTACTTCACGGAAATGGGGGGTTCACTGGATTCGCTTTGATGTAAGAAGTTTTTTTGGTTGAAATAAAAAAGGTCTATCAATTTTTGGATTTCTCTCGATTTTTTATTTTTTACTTCTTTCGATTACTTCGTATAATTTGTTTATTGTTTGTTATTATGATTGTATCGACTTATTCCTTTTTCGGGTTGCTAACTCAACGGTAGAGTACTCGGCTTTTAAGTGCGGTTAGAATCTTTTACACATTTGGATGAAGCGAGGATTCGTCCATGTTATTGGTAAAGTTTTAAAGACCACGACTGATCCTAAAAGGAAATGAATGGAAAAAATAGCATGTCGTATCAATGAAGAATTCAAAGAATATTTTATTCTTACCAGATCGGTACAAAACCATTTTGAAAATGGAACAAAATGAATTCAATTTCAAATTGGGTCGAGTGAATAAATGGATAGAACCCTATGGTTTCAATTAATTATAGGGAAAGCAAAAGTAACGAGCTTCTATTCTTAATTTGAATAATTACCCGATCTTATTTCTAATTATAGGTTAAAAATAGATTAGTACCAGTTGCGGAACGGAACAGCTTTCTTCATGGATTATATGAATCCTAGTTATTGGTCCAGTTCATTATGGAATGGAAGTAGATGTGTAAAAGAAGCAGCATATTGATAATGATAAAGTCTTTTTTTTCCAAAATCAAAAGAGTGATTGGTTTGAAAAAATAAAGGATTTCTAAGCATCTTTTTATCCTAAAACAAATAATGAGCATAAAAAATTCAATTAAATGAAAAAGAAGGGAATAGAGAATCCGTTGAAAAGTTTACCGAGGTATCTATTTTTTTCTTACTAAAGTACCTTGTTTTGCCTGTATCACACTATGTATCATTTGATAACCACCCAATCCTCTGTCTTTGGTTCAAATGGAGGAGTTCAAAAGATATTTAGAACTAGATAGATCTCAGCAACAGGACTTCCTATATTCATTTAGCTTTCAAGAGTCTATTTATACACTTGCTCATGTAAATAGATCAATTTTAAATGCGAATTCTGACAAAAAATCTAGCTTACTAATTGTGAAATCTTTAATTACTCAAATGTATCAACAAAATTATTTTATTTTTTCTGCTAATGATCCTAAACAAAATTTATTTTTTGGACACAACACGGATTTATATTGTCAAATGCTATTCGAAGCATTTGCCGTCGTTTTGGAAATTCCATTTTCTCTACGAGAAAGACCATTTATAGAAAGGAAAGATATCGTCCAATTTTTGAATTTACGATCCATTCATTCAATATTTCCTTTTTTAGAAGACAAATTATCACATTCCAATTATGTAGTAGATATACTATTACCCCATTCCATCCATCTGGAAATCTTGGTTCAAACTCTTCGTTATTGGGTAAAAGATGCTTCTTCTTTGCATTTATTGCAATTTTTTTTGCACCAGTATCATAATCGGAATAGTTTTATTATTCCAAAACCATCTCATTTTGTTTTTTTCAAAAAAACAAAAAGGAATAAAAGATTCTTCTTCTTCCTATATAACTCTAAAGCGTGTGAATATGAATCTATCTTCGTTTTTCTGCGTAACCAATCTTTTCATTTACGATCGATATCTTCTGAAGCCTTTCTTGAACGTATCTATTTCTATGAAAAAATAGAAAAATTTATAGAAGTTTTTTCTAAGGATTTGAAGGCCTTTTTTTGGTTGTTCAAGGATCTTTTCATGCATTATGTTAGGTATCAAGGAAAATTCATTTTGGTTTCAAAAGGAACGTTCTTTTTAATGTCTAAATGGAAATATTACCTAGTCAATTTATGGCAATCTTGTTTTTACATGTGGTCTCAACCAGGAAGGATTCAGATAAAC